TAGTAGGTGTTTTTTTTTACGGTTCATATTCTGGGTTGGGTTCATCTCTGTAGTAATCAAATGAACCGAATTGTAGACATGAAAAAGTAAGAACTCGGCGGTACCTTACCCCCTTTTTTGGCAAGGTACCGCTGCGTTCTTACTCTTTTCTTACTCTTAGAGCGGCAGGAGACTTTGGTCTATTCCATAACATACAAATTGGAAAATTATCCAATCAACATAATCAAGATTTTCTATTGGTATAAATGCTAAAATAGATCCGTTTCTCTGATCTTTCAAACCACTCTATTCTTTTGTTTCTTATGATGTTTTTGCACAATGGAATAGAAGCTTTTTCTAGTGATTGATTTATATATAATAGAGGCTCTGGCGCTCATTAACTCTTATCTTACGAAGCAACAAGAAAGAAGGAATCAATCCATTTTGGGGGTAATCCAATATCATATGGATAATTTAAACGGATGAGATATTCTGCAAATCATTTTTAAATTTCTTATAGGAAACAAATAAAAACTTATTGTATATAAAATAGAAAAAAAAAGATAAAATAAAAAAATAAGCATTTCGGTATGCGTAAAAATAGATTCTAATCCGCGCCGCTTTTCAACCAAACAATTTAATTTTTAGTAATATTGAAAAATAAATAATAGAAATAAAAAGTGGAAGTTAATTGAATAATAGAAGAAGAAGCTCCATTTACTCACTCTAAAACTTTTTATTTGTCTACTACTTCTTATTTATTATGTTTTTATTTATTTAAAATAATGAATGTATGAATCTAAACGTATGAATCTAAACAAAAGATTTCCAATATATCCGGAAAAGAAGAAATATAAATCTTTGGTGAACAAGAGAAAAAGCATTATTATTTCGATACAAGACGACACAAGAAAAAGGAGTTCTACCTTTTCTTGTGTCGAATAGAAGATTAGGAAGACTTATAATCCTTCCTAGAGGTACCTGTTCCTTTCATTTCATTTATCCAGTCCTTGTCTTGTATCTTCTTCCTTTGTTTTTGTATACCTATTGGGTAGTGCCTAGTACTAAAAATGGAATACAAGAAATTAATTCCATAGATCTCGCAAAAATACTATAAACAAAAAACAAAGCAAAGTAGGTTTAAGGAAGTTTACAGAAATACATATTTCATTTTTTTGATCAACAAGAATTCGGCGCTTTTTATCAACTTGATGGTAAGGAATTTCTGGATCTAGAAATTCATTTCATATAATTGAACCTTTTCAAACTGTTTCTTTTTAAGAACCAAAAAAATTTGTGCCAAAATAACAGATGCCAAGAAGAACAAAAGGCCTTGGACGCGTAATGGATCTTGAAGCACTATTTCTGCATCTCCCTGACCAAACCCCCCTACATTAGGATTGCTTGTTAATGGTTGATCAAGCTTGATAGATTCACCCTCTGAAACAAGAAGTTCTGGCCCTGGAGGTATAATATCAACCGTTTGGTGACCATCCGATGCATCAACTATGGTTATTTCATACCCCCCCTTTTCTTTACGTACTATTTTGCTTACTATACCCGCGGATGTAGCATTATAGACTGTATTGTTACTCTTGCTCCCATCAGGATAAATCTGACCCCTTCCCCTGTTCCCACCTACATATATAGGATATTTTAAGAAGTTAACGTCTTTCTTTGTAGCAGGGTCGGGGGAAAGAATGGGAAAGACGATTTCACTATATTTTTGACCTGGAACAGGACCTATCACAAGAATATTTCTTTTATTAGGGCGATAACTCAGAAAAGACAGATTTCCTATCTTTTCTTTCACCTCGGGAGAAATACGATCGGTGGGGGCTAATTCGAATCCCTCGGGTAAAATAAGAACAGCCCCCACGTTCAAAGCCCCTTTTTTACCATTAGCAAGGACTTGTTTCACTTGCATATCATAAGGAATTCGAACAACTGCTTCAAATACAGTATCAGGAAGTACAGCTTGCGGAACTTCAATATCCACAGGCTTATTAGCTAAATGGCAATTGGCGCATACAATTCGCCCGGTTGCTTCTCGTGGATTTTCATAACTTTTCTGCGCAAAAATGGGATACGCATTTGAAATAGATGCTCGAGTTATTACATATATCATGATCGATACAGAAATAAATTGAGTCATCTGTTCCTTTACCCAAGAAAAAGTATTTCTATTTTGCATGATCCAATCATTGATCCCGGAATTTCTACAATAAATTAGATAGGTAGCTAGTATAGTTCCCTATCCACGAGTCTGCCATTGTACTGAAAAAATTTGACGAAAACAGGACGAAGGCCTTGAAAAGTATAAAGAATGATATCAAATAAGTTTATCATTCATTCATTGAATGATAAATGACTACAAGCGAAGGAGATACGCGATTTAAAAAACGGAAGATCCAATATTTCACAATTGTATCTAGAATAACTGGAAAAGTGGAAACAAGACCAGATATAATTTGCTCATTATGAGCCAATCCAAAATCATTGTAGATCGAATCAATCATCAGTTCCCAACCATGGGTTGAGTGAAATCCAATCCATAAATCAGTAACTAAAAGAATAGAAAAAGCTTTTATTGTGTCACTTAAGTTATAGAAGAATTCCTGAATCCAAGAATTCAGAATAACAAGTTCTTCATTACCCAGAATAAAATAACCACTTAGAATAGTAAAACAGATTATATTTGTCGACAAATGTAAAATGATATGGAGATGATATTCATTATGTGTTTTGACCAATTGTATCGTTTCTTTGTGTATTCCTATACGAAGCTTTTTTATATGTGTCTCTGGGTATTCTTTTATCATTTCATCCAACAAGAATAGTTCCTCTAATTCTAGGAATTTTTCTAAAACATTTTTCTCTTGAATATCATTCAAAAAAATTTCGGATTGCCTAGTATTCCACCAATGAATAATCCAAGGTTCCAGACTTTTTTGAAATGAGAGAGAGATCCACCGGGGCAAAAATATTATAGATGCAAGATACGCGAGGGAAGCCAATGCTTTCTTTTTTTTCATTTTTTTTTTTTCTGTTAATTGTTAATGAACTGCTTCATTTGTCAACTTTATCTGATCTTATACTTCTCTAAAGCACGAGTTCTATAACAAGGTATCGAACCTATGGATCTATTCCCAATTTTTTGTAAAAATGTAGTCCTTAGATCTAGAAAAAAGAATATAGAAATAGAATTAAGGATCCCGTTTCGAATGAAATATATATATTTATAATAGAATAAGTAAATTTATAATAGAATAAGTAAATTTATAATAGAATAAGTAAATTCTAAGTAAATGGGATTTCCGAATATCTCAATTGGATAAATCCGAACGAATTTGTTCCTTTTGATAAAAATTCAAAAAACTTCAATTGGTACGCGCAGGAAATAGGCCAATTCGGCAGCTTTTTGTTCAATTTCTCGTGGAGTCAAATTCTCATCAGTACGAGTCAAGGGGATGGTTCCTTGGCCTCTGATTTCCATATAAAGAATACGACGAGGAAAAAGACCCTCTTTAACCTCCATTCTGATTGATTGGATATCTTTCATAAAGAAGCGAAGGAAAATGCGACGATTTATTCCGGGGAATCCCCAACGAAAAATACACATTATTCCCTCTTTTCTATCGAATCGATCATAACCACTACCTACATTCCACAATATTGTGCACCACAAATAGGAACTAATGAATAAACCCGCGATTCCATAGAACGACATCACGATCCCTTGTGGAAAAAAAATAATTTGTTGAGAAGGAAATCCAGGTATCAGACTCCTACCAAGATAACTAGAAATTCCAACCACTAAGAATCCTAGTGAACCTAAAAAAAGAATAAAGGCCCAGAAAAAATTACTTGCTTTTCGAGACCCTGTTATAAGTTCTATCCATATATGTTCTGATCGCCAGTTCATACTATACTAGATCCGATTGCATTCGATTGGAATTCAGAAAAAAAAATTTCTTGATGCCAAAGTAACTTTCATCAACTAAAACTATTCTGATATGAACCCTTAGGAGTAATTGGTTAGATACATTGACTTTCTATTATAAAAATATTTGCCGACCGCCCGTATATACATGGATTTATACGGATATCATGTATTCGCATGCATAACAGTTCTTTCATTTGTATTCGAAAAAAGGGCACATATCATACCGCATTACACTAAACAAATATCTATACCAAAAAAATATCTGGTTGGCCCCATCAGGTCTAGACAATCTTATTTTTTTGTACATGAAGAAATAAAGAAGCCATTGCAATCGCCGGAAATACTAGGCCTACTAAAGGGACAAAAAAAGAAGGTAAGTAAAGATCTGTCATAGAATGGGTACCTCAATTTAATATTTGTATCTATTATAAATATAAAGACATCATAAGTATATCTATTATATTATAATTATTATATATTAAGATAAATAATATTAAGTACTTGATAAGTGCAAGGAATGAGAACTAAATGAAAATTTAGTGTACCTATTCATCTTTCTACACGAATATGTATGAAAACCCATTTTAAGTTTAAGAAAATTTATGAATTCTCCCGTCCTTAATACTCTTTCTATCTTACTAATAAAATAAAGAGTTTTTTTTTATTAAAGATAAAGAGTTTATTATAAGTTCGCGACTCTAACTAAACTAATTCAACCCAACAAAAAGGGATTAGATTTCTAATAAAAAATGGAAGTTCTTGGTAGGCAAGGCATAGAAATCACTTCTATTTTTTCTAGATTTTAATATTTCTATATTATATATATCTATTTTTCAAAGGAAAAAAACCGTGTAACTGAAATAACTCACTCAGAACGCCTTTTAAAAGATTACGCGGTATGATTGGGTCGAATAAGCCCTTATGGAATAAATACTCAGCCGCTTGTGAACCGTCGGGTACTGTTTTATTCAATGTTTGTTCAATTACTCTTTTACCTGCGAAAGCAATGTACGCGTTAGGTTCAGCAATAATGACATCTCCCAACATACCAAAACTGGCCGTTACTCCACCAGTTGTAGGGGATGTAAGGATTGATACATAGAATAACTTTTTATTTGATTGATAATTATATGAAGCAGAAGATATTTTAGCCATTTGCATCAAGCTCAAACTTCCTTCTTGCATACGTGCTCCTCCGGAAGCACACACAATAATAACAGGTAGAGATCGATTAGTAGCATATTCGATCAAACGAGTGATTTTCTCGCCTACTACAGATCCCATACTACCCCCCAAAAATTGAAAATCCATAACCCCAATTGCTATGGGAATACCATTTAATTGACCTATGCCTGTTTGAACAGCTTCAGTTAAACCTGTTCTTTGTTGATAAGAATCAATACGATCTTTATAAGGTTCCTCCTCTGAATGAAATTCAATGGGGTCCATGGAGACCATATCTTCGTCCATAGGATCCCAAGTGCCCCGGTCAATCAAAAGTTCGATTCTATCTGAACTGCTCATTTTCAAATGATATCCACACTGCTCACAAATATTCATTTTTGATCTAAAAAATTTTTTATAATTTAATCCATAACAATTTTCGCACTGAACCCATAAATTTTTGTATTTTTTATTTATATCAAAATCATTAGATCTTCCTCTTATATTGAAATCGCGGCTGTTACCATCAGTTCGTATACTAGAATTTCTATTTTCACTATTGCTTACGCCTTCACTACAAATGAAACTAGAAATGTAACTGTTACTGTAATTTTCGGTATCACCTAAAATGTAACTATGAATACTGATTTCAAAACGAAGATAACTATCAATACAACTATTAATGTGATTACTCCAACCAGATTTAGTATCATACATGTAATGATAATAGTCGTGATTGTTACTCTTAGACCTACTATTCAAATAACTGGAAAAAAAAGTTTCGAATTCGCTCAGAAAAAAACCATTATTGTAAATCTCAAAAATATGATTTTCAATGTCAAAATATACAGAATAACTATCACCATTGCTGTCCCTAACCAAAAAAGTGTTATCAGAGATCAAACTCCAAATATTCCTTATATCAATATCATTGAAACTATACCTATTACTATCACTCCACCTAGAAATGTTTTTTTCCGTATCTTTTTCTTCACTTCCATCGGGATGCCAAGCACCAGGAATAATACCCATTTGAAGAAACGGCATTGATTTAGTTAGCTCACACTTATGTTTTAACTTCCTCCTAAACAACATCGAATTTAACCACCATTTTTTCATAGAGTTTTCCTGCTCCTCCTTCTATTTAATGAAAATAGAATAGATGAATAGTCATTTGAGGAATAATCATTTTACTATTTTATTTCCTATTAGAATTAAGCATATAATCTAATCATTAGAATTGTTAACTAACAACGAGTGAGTATTGAAATAAATAATTCTCTTTTGGGGAAATCCCAGGTATCACTTATATAAATATATATTATGATAGAATCTTTTGGTCAATTTAAAATATAAAGAGAAAAGTTTATCTCATGTCATGTACAAAAAAAATTATCATCGAAAAGATAAATAGCTGTTTCTTCCTATACTATGAAATAATAAATACTATAAAATAGAAATAATAAATACTATAAAATAATAAATAAATGAAATAATAAATAAATGAAGAATTTATTCTCGTAGAATCTAGTATCGTATAATCAAATAAGAAATTTCTATTGCAACATGAAATGAAACAGACAATATAAAGGGTGTGAGTAGGAGGAGCCCCCCTTGGCTTGATCTACGGCCCGAAACTGCGGGATAAAAAACGATCTACACCAACCTCAAGGTCCATAATTAAGGATCCAACAATAAAGAAAAGAACTCTTGCATTTTTTATTCTTCAATTTCATAGTTAATCTTGTATTTAGATTTTGTTTATATAGGTAAGATCTGTACATATGAAAGATCTATACAAATAGATAGTATAGGATACTTATTTTTTTATTCGGCCCAATCCTTTTCCTAAAAAAAAGGATTGAGCCGAGTTTAATTGCAATCAATTAGGAGAACAAACAGCAATTGCTGAATTATGTGCGCTTAGTTCTTATATTTTCTGTTTATCTATTTCTGTTTATCTATCTTATCTACTGGTTCGAACTCGAATTTGATCTCTTTCCATACTTCACAAGCAGCCGCAAGTTCGGGACTCCATTTGCAAGCTTCGCGGATAATCTCATTACCTTCACGAGCAAGATCACGTCCTTCATTACGAGCTTGTACACATGCTTCTAAAGCTACTCGATTAGCTACCGCACCAGGTGCATTTCCCCAAGGGTGCCCTAAAGTTCCTCCACCGAACTGTAGGACGGAATCATCTCCAAAGATTTCAGTTAGGGCAGGCATATGCCAAACATGAATACCCCCGGAAGCCACGGGAATAACACCTGGCATAGAAACCCAATCTTGAGTGAAAAAAATACCGCGACTTCGGTCTTTTTCAATAAAATCATCACGTAATAAATCAACAAAACCTAAAGTCATCTCACGTTCCCCTTCCAGTTTACCTACTACTGTACCAGCGTGAA